TGTTTTCTTGATGTTTTCTCACGTTTTCGATAAAACCTTCTCGTAAAAGTATTTTAACAATATTTTCAGTGATATTAGTAGATGCTATTCGAACCACTCTTTTTTTATCCATATCCGCATTTCGTATAGAGGTTATTATGTCAGCAATAGTATCCCTACCCATGATGAATTAAAATTCTTGGTGCTCCCAAATTTTGATATAATCAACATGCTTTTCTTGTTTTTTTACTTATTTGTTTATGAATATGAATTCTTAAAGGCATATGCATGAGACATAATCTATTAATTAATCTGAATCCATTTCTTAATCTCTTTCTTTGAAATACGTTATTCTAACCATATCATGGTCTCATTTTATAATACCTCCGGAGCTAATGAAACTATTTTAGTAAAATTTAACTGTCTCAATTCCCGGGCAATTGCACCAAAAACCCGAGTTCCCTTTGGGTTTCCTTCTTGATCGATGACAACCGCAGCATTGTCATCATATCGTATTATCATACCGTTATCACGTTTGAGTTCTTTACAAGTACGTACAATTACAGCTCTGACCACTTCTGATCTTGCTAGGGGCATGTTTGGCACTGCTTCTTTGATCACAGCAACAATAACGTCACCGATATGAGCATATCGACGATTACTAGCTCCTATGATTCGAATACACATCAATTCTCGAGCCCCGCTGTTATCCGCTACATTCAAAAGGGTCTGGGGTTGAATCATATCATTTTTTTTATAATCTATTCTTTCAATGCAAAGGGCGAAGAAAAAAGAAATATTGTTTGTCCAAAAAAAGAAATCAGCACCTGCGATTGTTTTTTTTTTTAATCCTCAAGACCTATTTCCTTTGATTCTCCATTTTTATGCCGAAATAATGAATTGAGTTCGTATAGGCATTTTAGACGATGCTATTGAAATAGCCTTTCTGGCTATATTTTCTGTTACTCCACCCATTTCATAAAGGATTCGACCTGGTTTAACAACAGCTACCCAATATTCAGGGGATCCTTTCCCCGAACCCATACGTGTTTCTGCGGGTCTTACTGTAACCGGTTTGTCTGGAAATATACGTACCCATATTTTTCCACCACGTCGTGCATTTCGTGTCATTGCTCGTCGACCTGCTTCTATTTGTCTAGATGTGATCCAAGCAGGTTCAAGTGCCTGAAGAGCATATTTACCGAAAGAAATATGATTACCTCGATAAGATATTCCCTTCATTCTTCCTCTATGTTGTTTACGGAATCTGGTTCTTTTGGGGTTATAGTTGATGGTTGGTTCTGAATTCCATCTCTACTACAGAACTGGACGTGAGAGTTTCTTCTCATCCAGCTCCTCGCGAATAAGAAAATCTTCAACTTCTCTATTATTCGTTTGTATATCTTGTTTTTTTAGATAACTAAACATATTAATATTTCTTTTTTAAATATTGTATGACTTTTTATAATGTTATAACGAATCTTTATTTTGTTTTGTCTTTTATTTTCTTCGATTGACCCAAATTTAGCAATCCAAGAAAATAAAGGTTTCGCAGGCGAATATTTACTCTTTTCATCGCTATTTCAGTTGTAGGGTTAGCTCTTGATTTTTCTTTTCCCAATAGATGAATATGAATGAATTAGTCTCTGGTTTGTTCCGCCATCCCGATCAATGAATCCGTTTTCAATAGATTTGGATTCATAGGTTCCATCGTTCCCATCGCTTCTTATTTAATGGTTAGGTCTGATTTCTACAATGGAGCTCATAATGAAATTTTTTCTTGAGTCAATCTTCTTAGTCTTTATTGGCTCGAAGCTCTTATTTTTTTTTTTATTTTATGAACAGATTCATTTAATTATGTACGAATCAGCATTGATGCTTTATTACACTGCCTTTTTTTATGAGATGACTCATAGACCTTACATATTGGATGGAATTCTATATCATTGGTATTTTTCTCTCTCTTTCTTTCACCCTTCCATTTATCCACATCTTTGTTCTCTATTTCGCTTTATAACTTAGAATTAGATTGATTTTTCTTTTGTTTATGCAAAAAAGATTTCAGTTGCTACAATGATATGACCGATATATCATATCTTGACTGGTTCTTTGGATCCAGATAATGCGAAGTGATGAGTTGGTTAGTAGTCCTATAGTTATTAGTTTATACTAAGAGGCTGGTCTTTTTTTTATTTAATCCTAACCCTAAAAAAACCAACGAGTCACACACTAAGCATAGCAATTATATCAAATGGCCAATCAAATTTTTATTCAATCATATAGAATTAGAATTCTTCATTTTAGTTTTTATTGAACAGAAAAAAGGAACGAATTTCTCTTTTTTGTTCCATCACTAGATCGAAGGGAAAGACAAATAAAGGTTTATTCTTCCCCGTCTATAAATATCCAAATTTTGATGCCTAATACTCCATAAATAGTTCGAACTGTATAGGAACAATAATCGATTTTAGCTCGAATGGTTTGCAGGGGAACCCTACCTTCTCTGATCCATTCCACACGT